ATACCTGAAGTAGCAAAGCCTTGGATCAAAATAGCACTTGGTCCAGTTATTTTACTTAAAATTAAAACATTTTTTTTGAAATACGGAATTATATGAATAAGGGAGAAACTCCATGAAAGAAAAATTAATGATTCATATAAATCGCTTAGTGGGAAATGTCCTGAAGAAATCCACCGAGTAACTAATAATCCTGTTATACAGAAAAAAGTAACTATTATGCCCTTTTCTGACGACTCGTATAGTTTTACAATTTCATCGACTAAAAGGGTTATCAAATGAATTGTAATTACAATTGAAACGATCGAAAAGGAAATGTGAGTTAATATATGCTCTAAGGTTGAAAATATCATAAAAAATCTTAAAAAATAAGAGTCCCTTAATTACATAATTCTAAAATGGAAATCGGGAATTGAATTCATTATAAGATCGATTTATCCTTTTTAGAAGATGGTATGCCGCCACTCGGACTCGAACCGAGATGCATTAGCACTGCTTCCTAAGAGCAGCGTGTCTACCAATTTCACCATAGCGGCCTGTCTTGAACTCATAATAGCCTATGAATAAGCAATTGTCGAGATTGAGTAAGCTATTTTAGTTTAGTAATGATTCAAATGGATCAATAACAATAAAAAGTTTTTCAAATAGGAATTTTAGGTTGAAGGTTCATTATTTTCGATTTGAGTTTAGAGTCTTAGTTTTTTTTTTATTTAACCTGGGCCTTTCCTATATTTTATGCTTTCCTCGAATTCAACTCTTGTAACTAAACCGTTCTATACTCAATTAAGGAATAGAGTTAACAAAGTTTTTGTTTTAATTGTTTAAGCAGCAATTTCTTATTTTTTTTTTCATAAATCTAAAATAAAACAAAAAAGGGATTTTGACGACAAAATAGAAAGAAAAGAACCCATTTTGTATCGCTCACAATTCACAATTAGTCATACAAAATTTCATTAATCAATTTTCTCTATTGGGTTAAGCGCAAGATATATATATGGGGGTCTATATAATAATTCAGAGAAAATAAAAAAAAAGTTAGAAAGTTCGACAAAACAAAAAGGTTTCAAAATAGAATCAATTAATTTCAATGAGTTCTTAACTTTCACTAAAGATTTTTATATACGTTCTTCTATAGATATGCAAATATAGAAGATATGCAAATATAGAATTTTATTTTAATTTTATTCTGCAAATAGGTCGATGGGGAAAATAAAACTCCCCACCTTGGAATAGAAATGATCTTTATTCTTTTGTCAACAAAAAAGTTATTATTCAGTGAATAGTAAATAGAGGATTTCCTAATTCTATTATTTTATATATCAATCAGAAAAGTGAATAGAGTTCCATTACATATACATATGGATTGGTGAGCTAATCAATATCAAATAGGAAAGGGAAATCGTTAAATTATTCAATTATTATCTAATTGAATAATTTAAAATTATTTTTTCAAGTTGATGCAAATTATTTTAACGTTTTATTACTTATTTATTTTGGTTTGGCGTACAAAAAAACTTTTTGAATTCCCGGTAGAAAGAGATTTCGCTAACGAAAAAGCCTTTAATGCTACCCAATACCCCTTCCTTTTCCAAATATTTTTACGAATACGCTTTTTTGATGTCGAAGTGCGTTTTTTTGGAACTGCCATTTATAAATTCAAAAATTACTCATTGTTATAGTTGGATGTGAAAGACATCTATTGTTCAAAACGAATTCTTTTTAATACATATTTATTTTCGAGCTAATAGTGTCCTCCTCAAATAAAACATTATCGAGATAGGCAAAAGATATGTGAAAATTGCAGAATACTGGAAATAAAAACAGAAGGCCAATATGTGTTTTTTCAAGTTTTTCTATTCCATAAAACATTCATAATCGTAAAAAAGAAAAGATTCTCTATTGACTGGTATCTTTATTTCACAATTTCACATTCTTTTTGATTCATAAAATCTATACCTATAGAATTTGATGATCGGCTTTTCTGTAGAAATGAAGAAAGAAAATTAGTTGAACTTAATAAATTGAACTTAATAAAAATCCAAAATAAAATAACGAATCCCAAAAATATTCGATTTCTATTTATGGTTCCACATTTCATTTACATGCAATAAAATACCTCGAAAGGTTTAAAGATAAGAACCGCGTTTTTACTTCAGGAAATTCAAAACTTGAATCCCCGTTCGATTCACTGGTCAAACTTGGATAAAAAATAGGCCTATTTCAAAGGAAACTAGTAATTAATCCCTTTCATATCATTTGACCAATTGTAACTTCGTGATTTCAATAGTTGAAGTATTTAGCAAAGACTCAGAATAAGTAAGAATAGAAAATTCTATATTAAGTTTAAAATTAGTTTAAGTTAATCCATAGTTTTACTTTTTATTGACTCCTTTCAAAAGAGGTAAGATCCGGTGAATCGGAAACAATTAATTAAGAATTCAAAACTTTTTTATGGAACAGACATATGAATATGCGTGGATCATACCTTTCATTCCACTTCCAG